GTTTTTGTAGCTTAAGACTAAATCAAGGCACTGAAAATGCCTAGACGAGTTTATAACTCCATAAACACAATTAAACTTTTATTAAAGGTTTGGTCCCAGCCTTCCTATTAGCTGCTTATAAACTTACACATGCAAGCATCAACATTCCAGTGAGAATGCCCTTAAATCCTATTACAGGACAAAAGGAGCAGATATCAAGTACACATTCATTGTGGCTAAAAACGTCTTGCCCAACCACACCCCCACGGGATACAGCAGTGATAAACCTTAAGCAATAAACGAAAGTTTGACTAAGTTATATAATTTAGGGTTGGTAAATTTCGTGCCAGCCACCGCGGTCATACGGTTAACCCAAGTTAATAGGCCTTACGGTGTAAAAAGTGTAAAATAGAATTTTCTATAAAATGAAGATAAGATAAATTTAAGGTGTACAAACCTTCAAATTTACAAAAACTTAACAGCGAAAGTGTCTTCACTTTTCTTAGCTACACGACAGCTAGAATACAAACTGGGATTAGATACCCCATTATGTCTAGCCATAAACATAAATAGTTCACAACAAAACTATTCACCAGAGAACTACGGGCCATAGCCTAAAACTCAAAGGACTTGGCGGTGCTTCACATCCCCCTAGAGGAGCCTGTTCTATAATCGATAAACCCCGTTTTACCTCACCAACCCTTGCTAATTCAGTCTATATACCGCCATCTTCAGCAAACCCTGATTAAGGAAACAAAGTAAGCTTAATTATTAACCATAAAAACGTTAGGTCAAGGTGTAACCTATGGGTTGGCAAGCAATGGGCTACATTTTTTCTTTAAAAACAACACTTTACGGAAAATCTTTATGAAATGAAAGATAAAAGGAGGATTTAGTAGTAAATTAAGAATAGAGAGCTTAATTGAATCTGGCCATGAAGCACGTACACACCGCCCGTCACCCTCCTCAAATGGTTTCAAGTTAACATTTTTTTTAATATTACTAACTCACACTAGAGGAGACAAGTCGTAACAAGGTAAGTATACTGGAAAGTGTACTTGGAAAATTCAAAGTATAGCTTATTTAAAGCACTTGGCTTACACCCAAAAGATATTATTATTAATAATTACTTTGAACCAAGACTAGTTCAAACAATACAACTACTTAAATATACTCATACTTAAACTAAATCATTCAATTCTACTAGTATAGGAGATAGAAAATTTTTTTTTTTTGAACAATAGAGAAAGTACCGTAAGGGAAAGATTGAAAGAAACACTTAAAGTGAAAAAAAGCAATGATTAAACCTTTTACCTTTCTCATAATGGATTAGCTAGACAATCTTTGCAAAGAGGACTTAAGTAAACTACCCCGAATCCAATCGAGCTACTTATGAGCAGCTATAAGAGCCAACTCATCTATGTAGCAAAATAGTGAGAAGACTTATAAGTAGTGGTGAAAAGCCTAACGAGATTGGTGATAGCTGGTTACTCAGTAAAGAATCTTAGTTCAACTTTAAATTTACTATAAGAATTATAACTAAAATGTAAATTTAAAAGCTAGTCTAAAGAGCTATACCTCTTTAGACCCAGGGTACAACCTTAACTAGAGAATAACTTTCTCTTCCTACCATAGTAGGCCTAAAAGCAGCCATCAATTAAGAAAGCGTTAAAGCTCAACAAAAACCTTAATAAAATGTCATAAACCAAAATAATTCCTAGATAATAACTGAGTTATTCTACTATCAAGTTAGAAGAAATACTGCTAATATGAGTAACAAGAAATATTTCTCCTAGCACAAGCATATATCAGATCGAATGAATCACTGATAGTTAACAAATAAATAACCAAATCTTATCAATAAATGCGTTATTACATTTTTTGTTAACCCAACACAGGAGTGCTCCAAGGAAAGACTAAAAAAAGTAAAAGGAACTCGGCAAACATAAACCCCGCCTGTTTACCAAAAACATCACCTCTAGCATCAAAAGTATTAGAGGCACCGCTCTGCCCAGTGACGATAGTTTAACGGCCGCGGTACCCTGACCGTGCAAAGGTAGCATAATCATTTGTTCTTTAATTAAGGACTTGTATGAATGGCTTCACGAGGGTTTAACTGTCTCTTACTTTCAGTCAGTGAAATTGACCTCTCCGTGAAGAGGCGGAGATAAATTAATAAGACGAGAAGACCCTATGGATCTTTAGTGAATTATTCATTAGTACTTACATTATCCTAAAGGTATAAAATTTCAATAACTGAATAACTAACTTTGGTTGGGGTGACCTCGGAGAATAAAAAAACCTCCGAGAGATTAAAATCAAGACTAACTAGTCTAAATATTTAATCTTTTATTGATCCAAAAAAAATCATTTGATCAACGGAACAAGTTACCCTAGGGATAACAGCGCAATCCTACTTGAGAGTTCATATCGAAAGTAAGGGTTTACGACCTCGATGTTGGATCAGGACATCCCGATGGTGCAGAAGCTATCAAAGGTTCGTTTGTTCAACGATTAAAGTCCTACGTGATCTGAGTTCAGACCGGAGTAATCCAGGTCGGTTTCTATCTATTATAAATTTCTCCTAGTACGAAAGGACCAGAGAAATAGAGCCACCTTGCCATAAGCGCCCTACATAAAATAGATGAATACATCTTAATCTTCATACAAATATTTATAACCCAAGAAAAGGGTTCGTTAGTGTGGCAGAGCCCGGTAATTGCATAAGACTTAAAACTTTATTCTCAGAGGTTCAACTCCTCTCACTAACATAATGTTTCTTATTAATATTCTATGCCTTATTGCACCCATTCTACTAGCCGTAGCTTTCCTTACCCTAGTTGAACGAAAAATTTTAGGCTATATACAATTCCGAAAAGGACCAAACATCGTAGGTCCATATGGACTTCTCCAACCCATTGCCGATGCAATTAAATTATTTACTAAAGAACCATTACGACCATTAACATCATCTAGCACTCTATTTATTTTAGCCCCTATTCTTGCTTTAACTCTAGCCCTAACAATATGGATCCCTTTACCTATGCCCAAATCATTAATTAATCTAAATCTAGGCTTACTGTTTCTACTAGCCCTATCAAGTTTATCAGTTTATTCAATCCTATGATCAGGATGAGCTTCAAACTCTAAATATGCTTTAATTGGAGCCCTACGAGCAGTAGCACAAACTATTTCATATGAAGTAACATTAGCAATTATTTTACTCTCCATTATCCTTTTTTCAGGGTCATTTAATATTAATTCTCTTATTACATCTCAAGAACATATTTGACTTATTTTTCCTTCATGACCAATAGCTATAATATGATTTATCTCCACACTAGCAGAAACCAACCGAGCCCCATTTGATTTAACTGAAGGAGAATCAGAATTAGTGTCAGGTTTTAACGTTGAATATGCAGCAGGACCATTTGCTCTATTCTTCTTAGCCGAATATGCTAATATTATTATAATAAATACTCTCACTACTATCTTATTTTTAGGACCATATAACGATCCCCACAACCCAGAATACTTTTCTATATTTCTTATTCCTAAAATCTTAATCTTAACAGTACTATTTTTATGAATTCGAGCTTCCTATCCACGATTTCGATATGATCAACTCATGCATCTACTATGGAAAAATTTTCTTCCATTAACACTAGCTATATGTATATGACATATTTCTATACCTTTATCTCTCTCAAGCATCCCACCACTTACATAGAAATATGTCTGATAAAAGAGTTACTTTAATAGAGTAAATAATAGAGGTCATAATCCTCTTATTTCTAGAATTATAGGAATTGAACCTATTCTTGAGAACTCAAAATTCCCCGTGCTACCATTATTACACCATAATCTAATATATCAAGTAAGGTAAGCTAATTAAGCTATCGGGCCCATACCCCGAAAATGTTGGTCTCAATCCTTCCCATACTAATTAACCCTATTACTTTTAATATAGTAATATTAATAATTTTTATTAGCCCTATAATTGTTCTATTTAGCTCACACTGACTTCTTACCTGAATTGGATTCGAAATAAACCTTCTAGCCATAATTCCCCTTATTATAAATAAAAAAACCCCCCGAACAACAGAAGCTGCAGTAAAATATTTTATAACACAGGCATCCGCATCAATAATCTTCTTATTCTCAATTATTATAAACTTCATCTTATCAAGTCAATGAACAGTCATAGACTTCCCTGATTCTGTTACATCAACTTTAATTACTATTTCTATGCTCATAAAATTAGGAGTAGCTCCATTTCACTTCTGAGTTCCAGAAGTTACTCAAGGTGTACCTCTTAAAATTGGAATAATTATTCTAACATGACAAAAATTAGCACCTATATATATCCTTTACCAATCTATTCATACTACCAATAACTTAATTATAATAACATTAGCACTTTTATCAATTATAATTGGAGGCTGAGGAGGATTAAATCAACTTCAATTACGAAAAATTTTAGCTTATTCATCAATCGCCCATATAGGCTGAATATTAATAATTCTAACATTCAATCCCACCCTGATATCCTTTAATCTTTTAATTTATATTATTATTACACTAACCATATTCATGCTACTTAAAAATTATAACACTACAACAACATCTTCACTATCACAAATATGAAACATTAATTTCACAATTACTTCTATAACCTTACTGACACTAATATCCTTAGGAGGATTACCCCCCTTAACAGGATTCGCACCAAAATGACTTATCATCCAAGAATTAACCAAAAACAATAGTCTTATCCTCCCTACAATTATAGCAATCATAGCTCTCCTCAACCTTATATTTTATCTTCGAATTATTTATGACTCATCAATAACACTTTTTCCCTCAATATCAACATCTAAAATAAAATGATTACTAAAATCTCAAAAACCAAATATTATTACCCCATCACTTATTTCACTATCTATTCTTTTACTTCCCCTTACTCCTATATTCATTATTCTACCCTAGGAATTTAGGTTAATTTAGACCAAGAGCCTTCAAAGCTCTAAGTAAGTGACTTCACTTAACTCCTGAACCTATTAAAGATTGCCAAATCAACATGACATCTGTTGAATGCAAAACAACTATTTTACTTAAACTAAATCTTCTCTAGATTGGAAGGCTTTGATCCTTCAATTATTTAGTTAACAGCTAAACACCCTAATCAACTGGCTTCAATCTACCTCTTCCGCCTCTCAAAAAAATAGGAGAGGCGGAAGAGGCCCCGGCAGAATTGAAGCTGCTACCTTGAATTTGCAATTCAAAATGTATAACACCTCAGAGCCTGGTAAAAAGAGGCTACCCTCTGTTATTAGATTTACAGTCTAATGCCTTTATCTCAGCCATTTTACCTATGTTCATAAATCGTTGATTATTCTCAACAAATCATAAAGATATCGGAACTTTATATATAATTTTTGGTGCATGAGCAGGAATGGTTGGCACATCTTTAAGTCTGCTGATCCGTGCTGAATTAGGTCAACCAGGAGCTTTACTTGGAGATGACCAAATTTATAATGTAATTGTTACAGCCCATGCATTCATTATAATCTTCTTTATAGTAATACCTATTATATTAGGTGGCTTCGGAAATTGACTTGTACCTCTAATAATTGGTGCACCAGATATAGCTTTCCCACGAATAAATAATATAAGCTTTTGACTTTTACCACCATCCTTTCTTCTCTTACTTGCTTCTTCTATAGTTGAAGCAGGTGCAGGAACAGGCTGAACTGTATATCCCCCCTTAGCAGGTAATTTAGCCCATGCTGGCGCATCTGTTGATCTAGCTATTTTCTCTCTTCATCTAGCAGGTGTATCATCTATTTTAGGCGCTATTAATTTTATTACTACAATTATTAATATAAAACCCCCAGCCCTAACTCAGTATCAAACACCATTATTTGTTTGATCTATTCTCATCACTGCAGTTCTTCTCCTTCTTTCCCTCCCAGTCCTAGCAGCAGGCATTACAATACTTCTTACCGACCGTAATCTTAATACAACTTTCTTTGATCCTGCAGGAGGAGGAGATCCTATTCTTTATCAACATTTATTCTGATTCTTTGGTCACCCTGAAGTATATATTTTAATTCTTCCAGGCTTTGGAATTATTTCTCATATTGTTACTTACTATTCAGGGAAGAAAGAACCCTTCGGTTATATGGGGATAGTATGAGCAATAATATCTATTGGATTTCTTGGGTTCATTGTTTGAGCTCATCATATATTTACTGTAGGCTTAGATGTAGACACACGAGCTTACTTTACATCAGCTACAATAATTATTGCTATTCCTACAGGAGTAAAAGTATTTAGCTGACTAGCTACACTCCATGGTGGCTGCATTAAATGATCCCCTGCTTTACTATGAGCCCTCGGATTTATTTTTCTTTTTACAGTCGGAGGATTAACTGGAATTGTTTTATCTAATTCATCTCTAGATATTGTTCTTCATGACACTTACTATGTAGTAGCTCATTTTCATTATGTATTATCTATAGGAGCTGTATTCGCTATCATTGGAGGCTTTGTTCATTGATTTCCCCTATTTTCAGGATATACACTCGATTCTACATGAGCTAAAATTCAATTTATTGTAATATTTGTTGGAGTAAACATTACCTTTTTCCCACAACATTTTCTAGGTCTAGCAGGTATACCACGACGATATTCAGATTACCCAGACGCCTACACCACATGAAATACAGTATCCTCAATAGGATCATTCATTTCCTTAACTGCCGTAATAATACTAGTATTCATAATTTGAGAAGCATTTGCTTCAAAACGTGAGGTAGAAAAAGTTGAACTAACAACTACAAATATTGAATGACTTTATGGCTGCCCGCCACCTTATCATACATTTGAAGAACCAACTTATATTAATAGTAAATAGATAAGAAAGGAAGGATTCGAACCCCCTAAGACTGGTTTCAAGCCAACCCCATAGCCTCTATGTCTTTCTCATAAATATATGAGAAATTAGTATAATATAAATACATCACTTTGTCAAAGTGAAATTAAAGTTTAAACCCCTTTATTTCTCTATGGCTTACCCACTAGAACTTGGTTTACAAGACGCCTCATCCCCTATTATAGAAGAATTAATATATTTTCACGACCATACACTAATAATTGTTTTTTTAATTAGCTCACTAGTTCTTTACATTATTTCATTAATATTAACTACAAAACTGACTCACACAAGTACTATAGATGCTCAAGAAGTAGAAACCATTTGAACTATCTTACCAGCTGTAATTTTAATTCTTATTGCTCTTCCATCATTACGAATCCTTTATATAATAGACGAAATAAATAATCCTTCACTAACAGTAAAAACAATAGGCCACCAATGATACTGAAGCTACGAATACTCAGATTATGAAGATCTAAACTTTGATTCCTACATAATTCCAACTTCAGATTTAACTCCCGGCTACCTTCGACTTCTGGAAGTTGATAATCGCGTAGTCTTACCAACAGAAATAACAATCCGCATTCTAATTTCTTCCGAAGATGTTCTTCACTCTTGAGCAATTCCTTCACTTGGCCTAAAAACAGATGCAATCCCAGGACGATTAAATCAACTGACCTTATTAGCCACTCGCCCTGGGTTATATTATGGACAATGCTCTGAAATTTGCGGTGCAAACCACAGCTTTATACCTATTGTTTTAGAAACAGTACCATTTGAAGTGTTCGAAAAATGATCCTACTCTCTTATTTAAATTCATTAAGAAGCTAGAACAGCATTAACCTTTTAAGTTAACTATCGAGAGTATCTAATCTCTCATTAATGATTTATGCCACAATTAGATACATCTACCTGATTTTGAACTATCGTCTTCATATTGATTTCCCTACTTATTTTATTTCAACTAAAATTCTCTAAATACTCATTCTTCCATAACCCAGAAGTAAAATTAATAAAAACTATTACTCATAAAAACCCTTGAGAGATAAAATGAACGAAAATTTATTCGCCTCTTTCATTACCCCTATATTTATAGGAATCCCAGTATTTATTTTTATTATCATACTTCCTTCTCTTATATTTCCATCTCCCTATCGACTAATTAATAATCGAATAGTAACAATTCAACAATGATTAGTCAAATTAACCTCAAAACAAATGATAGCTATTCATAACTCTAAAGGTCAAACATGAACACTTATGCTAATATCCCTAATTATATTTATTGGATCCACAAACCTTTTAGGCCTATTACCTCATTCATTTACTCCTACTACACAATTATCTTTAAATCTGGGTATAGCTATTCCTTTATGAGGAGGGGCTGTAATTACAGGTTTTCGTTATAAAACTAAAGCATCCCTAGCCCATTTTTTACCTCAAGGGACCCCACTAGCTCTTATTCCTATACTCATTTTAATTGAAACTATTAGCCTTTTTATTCAACCTATAGCATTAGCAGTGCGACTTACAGCTAATATTACAGCAGGTCACCTCTTAATTCACCTAATTGGTGGTGCAACTTTAGCATTAGTTTCTATTAGTCCCCCCACAGCAATTATTTCTTTTCTAGTTTTACTTCTCTTAACTATTCTAGAATTCGCTGTTGCACTAATCCAAGCCTATGTTTTCACACTACTAGTAAGTCTATACTTACATGATAATACCTAATGACTCACCAAACTCATGCCTATCATATAGTCAACCCAAGCCCATGACCTATTACAGGAGCATTATCTGCCCTACTATTGACTTCTGGACTAATTATATGATTCCATTTCAATTCTTTTATTCTCCTATCCCTAGGTATTTTAACTAACCTTTTAACTGTATTTCAATGATGACGCGACATTATTCGAGAAGGAACATTTCAAGGCCACCACACCCCTATTGTCCAAAAAGGCCTACGATATGGTATAATCCTATTTATTATCTCTGAAGTATTTTTCTTTGCTGGATTTTTCTGAGCATTTTACCATTCAAGTCTAGCTCCAACCCCAGAACTTGGTGGTTACTGACCTCCAGCAGGTATTAAACCACTTAACCCACTTGAAGTTCCCCTACTTAATACTACAGTACTATTAGCCTCAGGAGTATCAATTACATGAGCCCACCATAGTCTTATAGAAGGAAAACGCTTAGATACTATTCAAGCTCTAGCCGTAACAATTCTTCTAGGAATTTATTTTACTATCCTTCAAGCAATAGAATATTATGAAGCACCTTTCACTATCTCGGATGGAGTTTATGGTTCAACTTTCTTCATAGCTACAGGCTTCCACGGATTTCACGTCATTATTGGATCAACATTTCTTTCAGTATGTTTTATTCGCCAACTACTCTATCATTTTACCAACAACCATCACTTTGGTTTTGAAGCAGCAGCATGATATTGACATTTTGTAGACGTAGTATGACTATTCCTTTACGTATCTATTTACTGATGAGGATCATACCCTTTTAGTATAAACAGTACAATTGACTTCCAATCAATTAGTCTTGACCCAGACCAAGAAAGGGTAATTAATATACTAATTACACTATTTATTAACCTAATACTATCAATTATCCTAATTACTTTAGCATTCTGACTCCCACAACTAAATTTATATTCTGAAAAAGCTAGTCCTTACGAATGTGGCTTTGACCCTATAGGATCCGCACGACTCCCATTCTCAATAAAATTTTTTCTTGTAGCTATTACATTTCTCCTATTCGACTTAGAAATTGCTCTTCTCCTTCCACTTCCCTGAGCCTTTCAAAATTTTAATATTACAACTACAACTGCAATTGCATTAGCCCTGATTACATTACTAGCTTCAAGCCTAGCTTATGAATGATTTAATAAAGGTCTAGAATGAACCTAATAATGATAATTAGTTTAAAAAAAAAAAAATTAATGGTTTCGACCCATTAGATTATGATAATACTCATAATTATCAAATGCAATTCACAACTATTAACATAGTTCTAGCCTATATTTTAGCCACTATAGGCTTATTTATATACCGCTCTCATTTAATATCCTCTTTATTATGCCTAGAAGGTATAATACTATCAATCTTTACTCTTATATGCTCAACTATATTAACATATAATAACTCTATAACAATAATATTTCCACTAGTTCTCCTAGTATTCGCAGCCTGTGAAACCGCTGTAGGTTTATCACTCCTGGTAATAGTATCTAATACATATGGAGAAGACTTTGTACAAAATCTTAATTTATTACAATGCTAAAAATTATTATTCCCACATTTATACTTCTCCCCCTTACATGATTATCCCCAAACAATCTTATTTGAATTAACCCAACAGCACATGCACTAATAATTAGTTTCATTAGCCTTATCTACATTTATCAACATGACATTATAAGCCAAAACTTTTCACCTACATTCTTTACAGACTCTCTCTCTTCACCCCTATTATCTCTTACTACCTGGTTATTGCCACTTATATTAATTGCTAGCCAAAATCATATAAAATCAGAAAGTTTATACAATAAAAAACTTTATATTTCCCTAATAATCTCATTACAAGCTATCCTAATTATAACTTTCTCAGCAACAGAAATAATTCTATTTTATATTTTATTCGAAGCCACTCTTATTCCTACCCTAATTATTATTACACGATGAGGAAATCAACTAGCTCGACTTAATGCAGGAACATATTTCCTATTTTATACTCTAATTGGATCCCTTCCCCTTCTAGTTGCCCTTACTTATATTAACCAAACTTCCGGATCACTAAACTTTATTTTACTTCAACTATTTCCAAAATTACTCTCTACAGATAATTGATCAAACCCCCTCCTATGGCTAGCATGCATAATAGCCTTTCTAGTTAAAATACCTCTGTATGGTGTCCATTTATGACTTCCAAAAGCCCATGTTGAAGCACCCATTGCCGGTTCTATAATCTTAGCAGCCGTATTATTAAAATTAGGGGGATATGGAATAATACGAATTGTATTAATAATAAACTCATCAACTGAAATAATAACATACCCATTTATCCTCTTATCTCTCTGAGGGATAATTATAACAAGTTCTATTTGCTTACGACAAACAGACCTAAAGTCCCTAATTGCTTACTCATCAGTAAGTCATATAGCTCTAGTAATTGTAGCTATTATAATTCAAACACCCTGAAGCTTTATAGGAGCTACAGCTCTAATAATAGCTCATGGATTAACATCATCTCTTTTATTTTGTCTAGCTAATACTAACTATGAACGTATTCATAGCCGAACTATAATTTTAGCTCGAGGAATTCAATCTATTCTCCCACTAATAATAACATGATGACTTTTTGCAGGATTAACTAACTTAGCCTTACCCCCAACAATTAATTTAATAGGTGAACTTATAATCATTACATCAATTTTCTCATGATCTAATATCACTTTATCAATTCTAGGACTTAATATCCTAATTACCGCCCTTTACACTCTCTACATAATTATCACAACACAACGAGGACATACATCAACACACAACAAAAATATTTACCCTTCATTTACACGTGAACATTCTCTTATAACTCTTCATCTTATTCCAATTTTATTACTATCCCTTAACCCAAAAATTATCCTCGGAACATCATTCTGTAAATATAGTTTAAGTAAAACATTAGATTGTGAATCTAACAATAGAGCTTCATACGTCTCTTATTTACCGAGATAATTTTCATGAACTGCTAATTCATATTTCCGTATTTAAAAATACGGTTATCTTAACTTTTAAAGGATAGAAGTAATCCATTGGTCTTTGGAACCAAAAACTTTGGTGCAAATCCAAATTAACTTAATAATATTATTCTTTATTCTCACACTTACAATTCTCACTATCCCTATTATTTTTCCAATCCTTAAACCACATGAAACTCCTAATTATACAAAACTAACAGTAGCCAGCGCCTTCTTTCTATCATTAATTCCTATATCTATTTTTATTATACATAACCAAGATTCCACTACATACAATTGAAATTGAATAATCATTCAAACTTTAAAACTTTCTATTAGCCTAAAGCTAGATCACTTTTCTATCCTATTTATCCCAGTAGCCCTATATGTTACATGATCTATTTTAGAATTCTCTATATGATATATACATTCAGATCCCCAAATCAATAAATTCTTCAAATTTCTTCTTATATTTCTTATTACTATAATAATCCTAGTCACAGCTAATAATATACTTCAACTTTTTATTGGCTGAGAAGGAGTAGGAATTATATCATTTCTCTTAATTGGCTGATGATATGGACGAACAGACGCCAACACGGCAGCCTTGCAAGCCATCCTATATAACCGTATTGGAGACATTGGATTTATTTTAGCCATATCATGATATTTAATCAACCTCAATACTTGGGAACTTCAACAAATTTTCATTCTATCTAACAACAATAGTATCCCCCTCTTTGGACTCCTGCTGGCAGCAGCAGGAAAATCTGCACAATTTGGATTACACCCCTGACTTCCCTCAGCCATAGAAGGACCCACACCAGTATCAGCTTTACTTCACTCTAGTACTATAGTTGTAGCCGGAGTATTTCTACTTATTCGATTTTATCCTACTATTCAAAACAACAACACAATAAAAACCATAATCTTATGTATTGGAGCTATAACAACTCTCTATGCAGCTTTATGCGCCCTTACACAAAATGATATTAAAAAAATTGTAGCATTTTCAACATCCAGCCAACTAGGCCTTATAATAGTAACTATTGGTATTAATCAGCCCTACCTTGCTTTCTTACATATTTGTACCCACGCATTTTTTAAAGCCATACTATTTATATGCTCTGGTTCAATTATTCATAATCTAAATGATGAACAAGACATTCGAAAAATAGGTGGACTACTTAAAATTCTACCATTCACCTCTTCATCTTTAATTATTGGAAGCATAGCCCTAACAGGCATCCCATTTCTTACAGGTTTCTACTCAAAAGACCTAATCATTGAAACTTCCAATACGTCGTATACAAACGCCTGAGCCCTTCTAATTACATTAATTGCTACTTCCCTAACTGCTGTATATAGCACTCGAATCATTTTCTTTTCACTCCTTGGTCAACCTCGATTTTCTTCACATAGCATAATTAATGAAAATAATCCCTTCCTCATTAATCCTATTAAACGATTATTAATTGGAAGTATCTTCGCAGGGTTTATACTGTCAAGCAGTATCACCCCTGTTACTATTCCTCAAATAACTATACCCCTTTACATTAAATTATCAGCTTTAGCAATTACTATTTTAGGGTTTTCACTGGCTATAGAACTTAACCTAATTTCATACAACCTTAAAATTTCAACCCCCACTCTAAAATTTTCATTCTCCAACTTATTAGGTTATTTCCCAATCATTATCCACCGATACCCTATTTTTATAAATCTAAAACTATTCCAAAACATAGTTACAACTCGAACAGATTTAATCTTTCTTGAAATATCTATACCTCACTTCATCTCCACTACACAAACCAAAATAGCCTCAATAATTTCTAACCAAAAAGGACTAATCAAATTATACTTCCTCTCATTTATTTTCTCTATATTACTTATAATTATAATTTCCCTAACCTATTACCACGAGTAATTTCTATAATAACAACTACACAAAATACTAAAGACCACCCAGACACAATTATTAATCAATAACCATAACTGTATAAAGCAGCTACACCTCCTACTTCTTCACTAAAAAATCCAGTATCACCAGTATCATAAATTACCCAATCACCCTCACCATTAAAACTTACAACTAACTCTATTTTTTCCACACTATTCTCTATTACTAATATTAATAATAATTCAATTACTAATACTACAAATAACCCAACCAACACAACTTTATTTGACAATCACATTTCAGGAAACTCATCCATAGCTATATCCGTTGTATAACCAAATACAACTAACATCCCTCCTAAATAAATTAAAAATACTAATATACCTAAAAATGACCCTCCATAATTTAATACAATTCCACACCCAACTCCACCACTAATTACTAAACCAACCCCACCATAAATAGGAGAAGGTTTTGAAGAAAAAATAGCAAATCCCACAACAAACAACCCACTTAAAACTAACGTAATAAAAGCAGTCATAATTCTCACATGGAATTTAACCATGACTTATGATATGAAAAACCATTGTTGTAATTCAACTATAAGAATTTATAATGACAAATACACGAAAATCTCACCCATTACTCAAAATTATTAACAATACCTTCATTGATCTACCTACCCCATCAAATATTTCATCATGATGAAACTTTGGATCTCTATTAGGAATATGCTTAATTATCCAAATTATTACAGGTTTATTCCTAGCAATACACTATACCTCTGATACACTAACAGCCTTCTCATCAGTTACCCATATTTGCCGAGACGTAAATTATGGGTGACTAATTCGTTACCTCCATGCAAATGGAGCTTCTATATTTTTCATCTGCTTATTTATTCATGTAGGTCGAGGGATTTACTATGGATCATACATAATACTTGAAACCTGAAATATTGGAGTAATTCTTCTATTCTCAGTAATAGCTACAGCCTTTATAGGGTATGTCTTACCCTGAGGCCAAATATCATTTTGAGGCGCTACAGTAATTACTAACCTACTATCAGCTATTCCATATATTGGTACAGACCTAGTACAATGAATCTGAGGTGGGTTTTCAGTTGACAAAGCTACATTAACACGATTTTTTGCTTTTCACTTTATTCTACCATTTATCATTGCCGCTCTAGCTGGAGTACATTTATTATTCCTTCACGAAACAGGATCAAATAATCCATCTGGACTAAATTCCGATAGTGATAAAATTCCATTCCACCCTTACTACACATTCAAAGATATTTTAGGCATAATATTTCTTATTTTAATATTTCTCACCTTAACTTTATTTTACCCAGATCTATTAGGAGATCCCGATAATTATACCCCAGCTAACCCACTAAATACACCTCCCCATATTAAACCAGAATGATATTTCCTTTTTGCCTACGCTATTCTACGCTCTATTCCCAATAAACTAGGTGGAGTAATTGCTCTAATTTTATCTATCCTAATCTTAATTTTTATACCCTTACTTCACACAGCTAAACAACGAAGTATAATATTTCGACCTATTAGCCAATGCCTTTTTTGACTTCTAGTAGCCGATCTCATTACTCTAACATGAATTGGCGGACAACCAGTTGAACACCCATATATTATCATTGGACAACTTGCCTCTATCCTTTACTTCCTAACTATTTTAATTTTTCTTCCTATTGCAGGCATGATTGAAAATTATTTCTTAAACTGAAATTGTCTTTGTAGTATAGACTATTACTCTGATCTTGTAAATCAGAAACGGAGATCAAATTCCCCCAAAGACACTCAAGGAAGAAACTATAGTCCCACCACCAACACCCAAAGCTGGTATTCTTCTTAAACTACTCCTTGTATTTATATTTATAAGGTGATTAAATCGTCATAAAAATTTACTAGAACAATCTAAATTAATTCTAATTAGTAAAGTAATTACAAACGGTAGGTTAAATTAATAACGTTACTTTATATGTATATTTTACATTAATTATATACCACATGCTTATAAGCATGTATTATTTAATTAATTATATAAAAAAANCACATGCTTATAAGCATATAAAATTTAGATTAAATTATATAACGTAACATTATATGTATATTTTACATTAATTATATACCACATGCTTATAAGCATGTATTATTTAATTAATTTATATAAAACATTTTATGTATATTTTACATTAATTATATACCACATGCTTATAAGCATGTATTATATAAATAATTTAAATTAAATAAAAAACAATAHATTATATGTATATTATAAATTAATTAAATAAHTACATGCTTATAAGAATGTATTATTTAATTAATTTATATAAAACATTTTATGTATATTTTACATTAATTATATACCACATGCTTATAAGCATGTATTATTTAATTAATTTATATAAAACATTTTTATGAAAATAATACATTAATAAAATATATATATATATTAATATTATTAGTACATAGTACATTATATTATTTATCGGACATACCACATATAGTCAAATCATTTATTCTTATACATGCGTATCACCTCCAATGGGTTATCTCTTAATTTTTCAACTTAHGAGAAATCATAAACCCTTTTAGGGTGACGTCAGTGGCAGAGCACAGTACTTGACATTABCAGHAGTCAATCCTTCAAATHTAATTATATACCACATGCTTATAAGCATGTATTATTTAATTAATTTATATAAAACATTTTATGTATATTTTACATTAATTATATACCACATGCTTATAAGCATGTATTATTTAATTAATTCATATAAGACATTTTTATGTATATTATTACATAGTACATTATATTATTTATCGGACATACCACATATAGTCAAATCATTTATTCTTATACATGCGTATCACCTCCAATGGGTTATCTCTTAATCTTTCAACTCACGTGAAATCATCAACCCTTGTAAAAAGTATCCCTCTTCTCGCCCCGGGCCCATTTAACTTGGGGGTAGCTAATTATTCTTTTTAAGAGACATCTGGTTCTTTCTTCAGGACCATCTCACCTAAAATCGCCCATTCTTTCCTCTTAAATAAGACATCACGATGGATTAATTACTAATCAGCCCATGCCGACACATAACTGTGGTGTCATGCCTTTGGTATTTTTTATTTTTAAGGTATGCTGTGATTCACCATGGCCGTGAGAAGGCCTCGACCCAGTCAATTCAATTGTAGACGGACATCGGACATTCATTCGTTCACTCAACATATTGGCTGAGGCTCCGACTTAAGTCAATGCTTGAAAGACATAAAAGTTTTAGTAACCATAAACGTATTATTGTTAAGCTTTGAAATGTAAGTTTACATGCTAATTAAGTTCAGTAGTTTAATTAATGCTTGAGGACATAATAATTTATTCTTTATATACCACCCCGGGTACGTACACGTACACGTACACGTACACGTACACGTACACGTACACGTACACGTACACGTACACGTACACGTACACGTACACGTACACTTACACGTACACGTACACGTACACGTACACGTACACGTACACGTACACGTACACGTACACGTACACGTACACGTACACAAGTACACGTACACAAACGTACAGTACACGTACACGTACACGTACACGTACACGTACACGTACACGTACACGTACACAAGTTTTTTATTCTCAAACCCCCCTTTCCCCCCTATCAATTGTAGACAAACGAAAATCTAGCCAAACCCCTAAAACAAGAATAGTATACAAACTGCATGATAGGCTAACATTTTTCCAAAACCTGTTTATATGGTGATAAAATCAACTTATTTTCTATACGTTGTTAAATAAAATTCTACATCACCATATAAATTTCTAA